AGGTGGGGTTACAGTAGGTGTAAATTTTTGTAGTAATGTATATGCTGAGGGTAATATTTATGCTTACTTTTTTAATAATGTATAAGTTGATGTGGGTGTGAGCGCGGTTGCGTTGGTCGGCTGTTCCTGGTTTAGGGGGTTTGACAGGAACTCATAGGGTCGTCTCGACGTAGGGGGGTAGGGGGGTTTGTCGTCGACAAGCCAGGGGGGAATCTTGGATATTTGTGGAGTAATGATTATAGTGTATGTCCTTGATATATAATTATGTAACTCTTTGTCAATGTCATATTGCATTAAGTCTTATAACCTGCTTCAAGATTTGATACATGTTCAACCTTGTTTAATATATCTTCGGAAGGAGTCCTACATGTCAAATGAAAGGATCCCCCCTAAGAGAAATACCAAATGCATTTAAGATAATGCTCGGCTTGGTGGGTAACGAGTCTAATGTACTCCTCCATTAATCAGATGCCGTTTACGGTCCAAGTTATGGGGGTTCTAAAGTCCATGGACCTGAAGTAGGAACCAGATGCCAGTAATAGTTCATTTTGTGCTACCCCCACGATTGTTGTCCCTGATTCTATCATTAATATTATGCGCTCTTACATTCGTTGGTGATCTCTTACTGCAATTGAATTTACTTTACATTTCGGGTTGGTTTTACATAGAATATGTCTTTAATGGATTATCTGGAGGAATCAATCATATCTCGCCCTGTTTGCAAGGAGTTCATGTGGAGTTTGGCATTGAAATGTAAATAACACATGATATGTATATGACTACAATTACCCTCATGTAAAATAATACACTATATGTACTAGTACATACATTTATGATATGTAATATAATACATAGTATGTACTAGTACATATATATATGTAATATAATACATAGTATGTACTAGTACATATATGTATGTAATATTATACATAGTATGCACTCTCATTTGGAGGTAGCTAATATAACAGCAGAGGATAGTTTAACTTAGAATCTTAGCTTTGGGAGTTAAGGGTGGGAGTTAGAATCTCCTTTCTCTGAGTAAGCACTAGGGAGGATTTTAGCCTCCGGCTCCGGATTACAAGACCGGTGCTTTGTCGTCTAAGCTACTGAGTGCAGCTTAATTTGAGTATTTTGTTTTCCACGACTCCTGCTAGTGGTATAAGGATCAGGAATAGTGCGAAGTATAGGGCAGATGCCACTTGTCCGATGATGATGTATGGGTGTTCTACTGGCATTCCTCCAATTCATGTAAGTACGGCAACATCTGCTACGAGGGTTCATAGTAGGAATTGTGAGATGGGGCGAAAAGTTATGCTGCGTAGTTTTGAGGTGTGGAGGAAAGGTACTAATAGTAGGACTAGGATTGAGAAGAGAAGGGCGAGGACGCCGCCTAGTTTGTTTGGAATGGATCGTAGGATGGCGTAGGCAAATAGGAAGTATCATTCTGGTTTGATGTGGGGAGGGGTTACCAGCGGGTTGGCGGGTGTGAAATTTTCTGGGTCCCCAAGAAGGTTTGGTGAAAAGAGTGATAGGGCTGCTAGGGCTGTAATGAGAATGGCAAATCCGAGGAGATCTTTGTAGGTGTAGTAGGGGTGGAAGGGGATTTTGTCGGCGTTTGAATTAATTCCGATTGGGTTATTAGAGCCCGTTTCATGTAGGAATAACAGGTGTAGTATTGTAGCTGCTGCGACTACAAAGGGAAGTAGGAAGTGGAAGGCGAAGAACCGTGTTAGCGTAGCTTTGTCTACGGAGAAGCCGCCTCAAATTCATTGTACTAGTGTGTCCCCTACGTAGGGCACGGCGGATAGGAGGTTGGTGATTACGGTTGCACCTCAGAAGGACATCTGTCCTCACGGTAGGACATAGCCTACGAAGGCAGTTATTATAACTAGCAGTAGTAGGACGACTCCGATGTTTCATGTCTCTTTGTATAGGTAGGATCCGTAGTACAGGCCTCGGCCGATGTGGAGGTAGATGCATACGAAGAAGAAAGAGGCTCCGTTTGCGTGGAGGTTTCGGATTAGTCAGCCGAAGTTTACGTCTCGGCAGATGTGCGCTACTGAAGAGAAGGCGGTTGAGATGTCAGATGTATAGTGTATTGCCAGGAAAAGTCCTGTAACGATTTGTGATGCCAGACATAGACCCAAGAGAGATCCGAAATTTCATCATGCTGAAATGTTGGAGGGGGCGGGTAGGTCTACTAGGGCGCTGTTGGCGATTTTTAATAGTGGGTGGGTTTTTCGAAGGATTGCCATTAAAGGTTTCTATAGTTGAATAACAACGGTGGTTTTTCAAGTCATTGGTCTTGGTTAAAGTCCGAGTAGAAATTATGACTTATCTTATTTTTCTGTTTTTGATTGGGTTGGTGCTGGGGCTCGTTGCTGTGGCTTCTAATCCTGCTCCGTATTTTGCGGCTTTGGGGCTGGTTGTGGCGGCTGCGGTGGGTTGTGGGGTGTTGGTTGGCCATGGCGGGTCTTTTTTGTCTTTAATTTTATTTTTAATCTATTTAGGGGGAATGCTGGTAGTGTTTGCTTATTCGGCTGCTTTGGCAGCTGAGCCCTATCCGGAGTCTTGGGGAGATTGGTCCGTCTTTAGCTATGTTGTAATTTATGTCCTGGGGGTGGCTTTAGTTGGAGGGTGGTTGTCAGTTGGGTGGTACAGTAATTCTTGGTTTGTGGTTGACGAGTTTAAAGACTTTTCTGTGTTGCGAGGGGATTTTAGTGGGGTGGCTTTAATGTATTCGTTGGGTGGGGGCATGCTGATTGTTTGTGGATGAATTCTTTTGGTAACTCTGTTTGTTGTGTTGGAGTTGACTCGTGGGCTAAGCCGGGGGGCCCTGCGAGCTGTTTAATGGGAGGTCATTGCGGCAGTGGCTAGGGCGGTGGTTAATAGGAAAATACTTAGGTAGGTCTTGATCATTCCTCGTTGGGCGTCGTTGACCAGTTTTACCATGGGAAGTTGGTTGGAAGCGACCCCTTTCGGTCCCGCTTTTTCGAATCAGGTTTGGTCCACTAGTTGGGAGGCCACTGTTTGCCCTAGTATTAGGTTGATTTTTGGGGTTATTCGGTGAATTACTGCTGGGAAGTATCCTAGTATATTGGAGAAATTGTGGGCGGGCATGGTTGGGTTTGTTTTGAACTGTTTGTTGGTTAAGTTAGCCAGTTCCATGGCTACTAGCAGGCCTGTGATAGTTACTAATAGGGCGCTTATTTTTAGTGCGGTGGGTATTGTTATGATGGGTGTTTTTGTGGGGAGGAAGTTTGAAGTAATGATAAGTCCGGCAACAATGCTTCCCCATGCTAGCCGTTTGATTGGGTTGATTACTGATGGGTTGTTTTCGTTGATTGGAGATAGGGGCAGGAACCGTGGTGATTTCATGGATGCGAAAAAGATGACTCGGAAGCTGTATACTGCAGTAAATGAGGTGGCGACTAGGGTGAGTGTTAGGGCTCAGGCGTTTAGGTAGGATGTGTTTAGGGCCTCGATGATGGCGTCCTTGGAGAAGAATCCTGCGAGGAAGGGGGTTCCTGTGAGGGCCAGGCTTCCAATGGTTAAGCAAGAGGAGGTGAAGGGCAGGAAGTTGTGTAGTCCTCCTATTTTTCGGATATCTTGTTCGTCATTTAGGCTGTGGATTACAGACCCTGAGCACAGGAAGAGCATGGCCTTGAAGAAGGCATGGGTGCAGATGTGTAGGAAGGCGAGTTGTGGTTGGTTCAAGCCGATGGTGACCATTATTAGTCCGAGCTGGCTGGATGTAGAGAATGCAACGATTTTTTTGATGTCGTTTTGCGTTAGGGCGCAGGTGGCGGTAAAGAGAGTGGTTAGAGCACCTAGGCAGAGGCAGGTGGTTAGGGCTGTTTGGTTATTTTCTATTAGGGGGTGGAGCCGGATTAGTAGGAAGATTCCCGCTACGACCATAGTGCTTGAGTGCAGTAGGGCAGAGACAGGTGTTGGGCCTTCCATTGCTGATGGAAGCCAAGGGTGTAGTCCGAACTGGGCTGATTTTCCTGTCGCAGCCAGGATTAGCCCCATTAATGGGAGGGTGAGGTCTATGTTTTTAGAGGTAATGAATATTTGTTGAATTTCCCATGAATTTAGGTTTATGGCAAATCAGGCTATGCTTAGGATTAGTCCGATGTCTCCTACACGGTTGTAGATCACGGCTTGTAATGCGGCGGTGTTGGCATCTGCGCGTCCGTATCATCATCCGATCAGGAGGAAGGATATGATGCCCACTCCTTCCCATCCAATGAACAGTTGGAATATGTTGTTTGCTGTGACTAGGATAATTATGGCTACCAGGAATAGCAGTAAGTATTTGAAGAATCGGTTTATGTTTGGGTCTGCGTGTATGTATCATGAGGCAAATTCTAGGATGGACCAGGTCACGTAGAGGGCTACTGGGGTGAAGATGATTGAGTACTGGTCGAATTTAAAGCTGGTGTTGATGTCAAAGGTCGCTGTATTTATTCATTGTCAGTTTGTTGTGATTGTCTCCATGCCTTGGTCTAGGAAGATGAAGAGGGGCAGGAGGCTGATAAAGAAGGCTATTTGTACTGCGGTTTTGACGTGTGTAACGGCCCAGTCCTTCTTTTGCGGGGTGGGGTTGAGGGTGGTAAAAAGTGGGAGGATAAGTAGTGCGAAGATGGTTAGTAGGGTTGAGCTGAAGATCAAAGTTGTAGGGTGCATAGCTTCTACTTGGAGTTGCACCAAGAGTCTTTGGTTCCTAAGACCAACGGATGGACTATTATCCTTTAGAAGCACGAGTGACCCATGGAGTTGAACCATGGTTCTGAAGAATTAGCAGTTCTTAGTGCCCCCGGCCTCTCTCGGCAGACAAGAAGACTTTATCTCCTATTTTTAGAGTCACGGCCTAACGTTTTGCTTAAACTATGTCTACAGAAGCATCAACCTCATATTAGTTCGGGTTTTAGTACTAGGAGGATGACGGGGATTAGGTGTAGTGCTATTAGCAGGTGTTCGCGAGTGTGGGAAGGTTCTAGGGCAATGATGTGGTTTGGGGTTGGGCCTCGTTGTGTCATGAGGAACATGTAGAGTGAATAGCTGGCAGTAATTAGGGTTCCGAGCCCAGTTAGTAAGATGGTTCAGTAGGACCAGTTGAACATTGATGTAATGATTATTAGTTCTCCTATTAGATTAGGCAGTGGAGGGAGGGCTAGGTTGGCTAGGTTTGCAATGAATCATCATGCGGCTATGAGGGGGAGGATCATTTGTAGACCTCGGGCGAGTAGAAGTGTTCGGCTGTGTACTCGTTCGTAGTTGGTGTTTGCTAAGCAGAATAGTGCTGATGATACGAGGCCGTGGGCGATTATTAGGATGATGGCGCCTGTAAATCCTCAGGGGGTTTGGATTAGGATTCCTCCGGCTACGAGGCCCATGTGGCTTACGGATGAGTAAGCAATTATTGATTTTAGGTCTGTTTGTCGTAAGCAAATTGACCCTGTTATGATGATTCCTCAGAGGGCTAGGATGATGAAAGGATATGCCAGCTCTTTGGTTATGGGTGTAAGTATAATCATCATGCGTATTATGCCGTAGCCTCCAAGTTTTAGTAATACGGCGGCTAGGACTATAGATCCAGCAATTGGGGCTTCTACGTGGGCTTTAGGTAGTCACAGGTGGACGCCATAAAGTGGCATTTTCACTAGGAATGCTACTAGGCATGCTGCTCATCAGATTTTACTGCCTCAGGAGTTTGATGTAATGGGTTGGGTATACTGGATGGTCAGCATAGAGAGGGTGCCGACGTCTTTCTGTAGTGTTAGGAGTGCAACTAGCAGGGGCAGGGAGCCAGCCAGTGTGTAAAACAAGAAATATGTGCCCGCGTTGAGCCGTTCTGTTTGGTTGCCTCAGCGTGTAATAATAATTAGGGTTGGAATCAGGGTGGCTTCGAATATAACATAAAACATGATGATCTCGGTCGCTCCGAAGGCTATAATAAGCAGAGCTTGGAGTGAGATTAGTAGGGTGATGTATGTTCGTTGGCGGTTGACTGGTTCTGGTGAGATGTGGTTTTGGCTTGCTAGAATTATTAGTGGTAGGAGTCAGCAGGTCAGTACTAACAGGGGTGTGGATAGGGGGTCTGTTGCGAGGTAAAAGTTGGATGTGGTTCATCCTGTCTCTGCTGTTCATTTTAGCCAGGTTAAGCTGAAGAGGGCAATGAGGAGGCTTTGTGCGGTTGTTGAAGTTCATAGTCATTTTTTTGGGGCAAGTCATGTTGTGGGGAAAAGTATCAGCGTTGGCACTAGAATTTTTAGCATTGTAGGAGGCTTAGGTTTTGGAGACGGTCTGTTCCGTGGGTTCGGGAGGTGGCAACTAGCAGAGCCAGGCCCGCGCTAGCTTCGCATGCTGAGAATGCTAGTAGAAGCATTGGGGCTGTGGAAAAGATAACTGATTCTAGTCGGAGTGCTCATAGAGATAGGGCGATGAATAGGGATAGTATTATTCCTTCTAAGCATAAGAGGGCTGAGAGGAGGTGTGTGCGGTGGAGGGCTAGTCCTGTTAATCCTAGGATGAATGCGGAGCTGAAGCTGAAATGTACTGGGGTCATAAGATGATTATGGACTTGAACCATAGTTTACTGAGCCGAAATCAGTGGTCTTACTTTGGACTAATCATCTACTCAGCCCATTCGAGGCCGCCTTGTGTTCATTCGTAGATTAGGCCGAGGGTTAGCAGGATTAGGATTGCGGTGGCTCAAAATAGGGTTTCGGTTGGGGAAAGAAGTTGGTCTCCCCATGGGAGAGGGAGGAGCAAGGCAATTTCTAGGTCGAAGAGGAGGAATAGGATGGCAACGAGGAAGAATCGTAGGGAAAACGGTAGCCGGGCAGACCCTAACGGGTCAAAGCCGCATTCGTAAGGTGATAGCTTTTCTGAGTCGGGGCTTATTTGGGGGAGTCAAAAGGATACAATAATTAGGACTAAGGATAAGATTGTAGTGATAGCAAGGATCGTTGTGAGAAGATTCATTATCTTTCCCTGGGGTTTAACCAGGACTAAATGATTGGAAGTCACTTGTACTAGCATTAATACTAGAAAGATTATGAGCCTCATCAGTAGATGGATACGTAGAGGAAGAGTCACACTACGTCGACGAAGTGTCAGTATCAAGCAGCGGCTTCGAACCCAAAGTGGTGTTGTGACGTAAAGTGGTATTGGATCTGTCGTAGAAGGCAGACTGCTAGGAAAGTGGAGCCGACAATTACATGTAGGCCGTGGAAGCCTGTGGCCACGAAAAAAGTTGAGCCGTACACTCCGTCGGCAATTGTGAAAGGGGCCTCGTAGTACTCTATTGCTTGCAGGAGTGTAAAGTAGAAGCCTAGTAAAATTGTTAGGGCGAGGGATTGAATGGCTTGTTTACGTTCTCCTTCTATTAGGCTGTGGTGGGCTCAGGTTACTGTGACGCCTGAGGCAAGAAGGACAGCGGTGTTGAGTAGAGGGACTTCGAATGGGTCTAGTGTGGTAATCCCTGTTGGAGGTCAGCAGCCCCCTAGTTCAGGGGTGGGTGCGAGGCTTGAGTGGTAGAAGGCTCAGAAGAAGCCTAAGAAGAAGAAAACTTCTGATGTGATGAATAGGATCATTCCGTAGCGTAGCCCTTTTTGTACGGGGGGTGTATGGTGTCCTTGGAACGTGCCTTCTCGGACGATGTCTCGTCATCATTGGTACATGGTTAGTAGTAGTAGGACTAGTCCTAGTGTTATGAGAGTGACGGAATGGAAGTGGAATCAGATTGCTAGGCCGGATGTCATAAGGAGGGCGGCTACTGCACCGGTCAGGGGTCAGGGGCTTGGGTCGACTATGTGATATGCGTGTGCTTGGTGTGCCATTAGACGTTTTCTTGTAGGTAGAGGCTTAGTAGTAGTACAAATACGTAAGCTTGGATCATGGCGACTGCTACTTCTAGTAGCGTAAGGAGGAATAGGACAACTGCCGTCAGGATTGCTACCGTTGGTATTATAGGTAATAAAACAAATACAGCGGTGGCAATCAGTTGAATTAATAAGTGCCCCGCGGTGAGGTTGGCGGTCAGTCGTACCCCCAAAGCAAGGGGGCGGATGAACAAGCTGATGGTTTCGATGATAATCAGGACTGGAATTAGAGGGACTGGGGTTCCTTCTGGTAGTAGGTGTCCGAGTGCGGCAGTAGGTTGGTTTCGTATTCCGATGATGACTGTCGCTAGTCACAGTGGGACGGCAAATCCTATGTTAAGGGAGAGCTGTGTTGTTGGGGTGAAGGTGTAGGGCAGGAGTCCTAGAAGGTTTTGTGTAAGGAGGAAAATTATTAAAGAGGCGAGTAATAGTGCTCATTTATGTCCTCCAACATTTAGTGGCAGGAGGAGCTGCTGGGTGAATCGGTTAATAAACCATCCTTGTAGTGTCAGCAGCCGGTTGTTTAGTCAGCGAGAAGTTGGGGCGGGGTATAGCACTCACGGTAGGGCGATTGCCAGGGCGATAAGTGGAACTTTCAGGTATGTGGGGCTTGCAAATTGGTCGAAGAAGCTTAATGCCATGGTCAGTTTCAGGGTTCTGGTTTGGGTTTTTCTGCACTTTGGGTGCTGGGCTCATTTATGAAAGAGTGTGCTATTACTTTCGTTGGGATGGTGGTTAAGAATACTAATCACGAGAAGACTAGGATTGCAAATCAGGGGGCAGGGTTCAATTGAGGCATGTCACTAGGGGTGATTAGGAGTCACCAATCTTTAGCTTAAAAGGCTAACGCTACTACCTGTTTAGCTTCTTAGTGAGGCGTCTTCTAGTATTAGTGAAGATCAGTTTTCAAAGTGCTCTAGTGGAACTGCTTCAACAACAATTGGTATAAAACTGTGGTTTGCTCCGCAAATTTCAGAGCATTGTCCATAGTAGAGTCCTGGGCGGGAGGCGATGAATGCTGTCTGGTTTAGGCGTCCTGGGACTGCGTCCATTTTTACTCCGAGGGCTGGTACTGCTCACGAGTGAAGGACGTCTTCAGCTGAGACTAGTACTCGTACAGGGGATTCTATTGGGACTACCATTCGATGGTCAGTTTCTAGTAGTCGGAATTGTCCTGGTGTTAGGTCTTGTGTTGGGATTATATATGAGTCAAAACCTAAGTCTTGGTAGTCTGTATACTCATAGCTTCAGTATCATTGGTGGCCCATGGCTTTGATTGTCAGGTGTGGGTCGTTGATTTCGTCTATCAGGTATAGAATTCGTAGGGATGGGAGAGCAATAAGGATGAGAATTACTGCGGGAAGTACGGTTCACACAATCTCAATTTCTTGGGAGTCAATTGTAAATTTGTCTGTTAGTTTGGTAGAAACCATGGCTACAATAATGTAAAGCACTAGGGTACTGATTAGGAATACGATTATTAGTGCGTGGTCGTGGAAGTGGAGAAGTTCTTCTATTACAGGTGAGGCCGCGTCTTGGAATCCTAGTTGGGAGGGATGTGCCATTATAGCTTTTAGCTCAAGGCACGCAGGGGTTTAACCTACAATTCTGCCTTGACAAGGCAGTGTAATATCAGTTTTACTAGTGTCTTATGTGGGAGAGAAAGTGGCAGAGTGGTTATGCGGCCGGCTTGAATTCGGCATATGGGGGTTCAATTCCTTCCTTCCTCGTCAGTAGTAGGCTGGGTTTAAAAGGTCGGGGTGCGTGAATGTATATTGTATTTGTACGAAGGCTGGCTCTTCGAATGTGTGATATGGTGGAGGGCAGCCGTGAAGTCACTCAATGTTTGTTGCTGTTAATTCTACGGCTAGGACTTCCCGTTTAGCGGCAAAGGCTTCTCATAGAATAAATAGGAATATGATTACGGCTTCGAGAGAGACCATTGATCCGATAGAAGACACCGTGTTTCAGAGGGTGTATGCGTCTGGGTAATCTGAGTACCGTCGTGGTATTCCGGCTAGACCCAGGAAGTGCTGGGGGAAGAAAGTTAGGTTGACACCTACGAACATTACTCCGAAGTGGATTTTTGTTCATGTACTGTGAAGCGTATAACCTGTGAAGAGAGGGAATCAGTGGACGAATGCCCCCATGATGGCGAAAACAGCTCCTATTGATAGGACGTAGTGGAAGTGGGCAACTACGTAATAGGTGTCGTGCAGGACAATATCTAGTGATGAGTTTGCTAGTACGATGCCTGTTAGTCCACCGACGGTGAAGAGGAAGATAAACCCTAGGGCTCATAGAAGAGGGGTGTCTCATTTGATTGAGCCTCCGTGTAGGGTGGCTAGTCAGCTGAAAACTTTTACACCTGTTGGGATAGCGATAATTATTGTAGCAGAGGTAAAGTAGGCACGTGTGTCTACATCCATTCCTACCGTGAACATGTGGTGTGCCCATACGATAAAGCCAAGAAGGCCAATAGCCATCATTGCCCATACTATGCCCATGTAGCCGAATGGTTCTTTTTTGCCTGCATAGTAGGCTACGATGTGTGAGATTATTCCGAAGCCTGGGAGGATTAGAATGTATACTTCTGGGTGCCCGAAGAACCAGAATAGGTGTTGGTAAAGGATTGGGTCTCCTCCGCCCGCCGGGTCAAAGAAGGTTGTGTTCAGGTTTCGGTCTGTTAACAGCATTGTGATGCCAGCAGCTAGCACTGGCAGCGATAGGAGGAGAAGAACGGCGGTGATCAGTACTGCTCAAACGAATAGTGGCGTTTGGTATTGTGTTATTGCTGGCGGTTTCATGTTAATAATTGTAGTAATAAAGTTGATAGCACCCAGGATAGAAGACACACCTGCAAGGTGGAGGGAGAAGATGGTTAGGTCGACGGATGCTCCTGCGTGGGCGAGGTTTCCCGCCAGGGGCGGATAGACGGTTCATCCGGTTCCCGCTCCTGCTTCCACCCCAGAAGAGGCCAACAGCAGCAGGAAAGAGGGTGGTAGAAGTCAGAAGCTTATATTATTTATTCGGGGAAACGCCATGTCAGGGGCTCCGATCATGAGAGGGATCAGTCAGTTTCCAAAGCCACCAATTATGATTGGCATTACTATAAAGAAGATTATTACAAAGGCGTGTGCTGTGACGATGACATTATAAATCTGGTCGTCTCCCAGAAGCGCCCCGGGTTGGCTTAATTCGGCTCGGATCAGGAGGCTTAGTGCTGTCCCGACTATTCCGGCCCAGGCACCGAAAATTAGGTATAGGGTACCAATGTCTTTGTGGTTAGTAGAAAAGAATCAACGGGTGATTGCCACAGGTAAGGTGGCTGAATGTTTAAGCGGTGGGTTGTAGCTCCATGAACAGAGGTTTAATTCCTCTCCTTATCAGGCTCCGTGGTGAAAAGCACGTCAGATTGCAAACCTGAAGGTGTAGGCCTAACAGCCTGCCGGGGCCTCCTCCCGCCTCACTCCCCGGCGGCGGGAGGAGGGTTATAGATGAATGCTCGCTGGTAGAGCGCTTAGCTGTTAACTAAGAGATTGTAGGATCGAGGCCTTCTCATCTAGTAAGGCTTTAGCTTAATTAAAGTGTCTGGGTTGCATTCAGAAGATGTGGGATAAAGTCCCGCAGGTCTTATCAGGGACTAGGAGATTTTCACTCCTGCTTAGGGCTTTGAAGGCCCTTGGTCTTAGTTCTATCCTAAGTCCCTAGTGAATTAGGTTGAGGATCGTGGGTGTTATCGGGAGCAGCATAGTGGCTCCTGCCGTGGCGATGGCGAGGGGGAGGTTAGTTTGGAGAGAGTTTAGTCGTCATGATGTGGCCGTATTGTTTGTGTTGGGGGAAATTGTCATGGTTATTGCGTAGCACAGGCGTAGGTAGAAAAACAGGCTTAATAGTGCTGTTATCGCTATTGTGGTGGCAGCAATTGCTAGGTCCTGCTTGGCCAGTTCTTGAATAATTAATCATTTTGGCATAAATCCCGTTAGTGGGGGAAGGCCTCCAAGCGAGAGCAGGGTCAGTATGGTGAGGGTGGTGAGGACTGGGGTCTTTGGTCACGCTAGTGCTAATGTGTTGATCTTCGTGGATGTGGTGGTTTTGAGAGTCATGAATATTGCCGCTGTCATTAGGATGTATGTGGCTAGGGCCAGGAGTGTGAGGTTGGGCATTATTTGTAGTACAATAATCATTCACCCCAGGTGGGCGATTGATGAGTATGCTAGGATTTTTCGTAGTTGGGTTTGGTTCAGGCCTCCTCAACCTCCGACTATTGCTGATAGCACTCCTAGGGTGAAGAGGAGCGTGGGTTGTGTTGCCGGGGCGATCTGATAAATTAGGGCGAAGGGTGCTAGCTTCTGCCAGGTGGAGAGAATTAGTCCTGTTGTTAGGTCTAGTCCTTGGAGTACTTCTGGTAGTCAGAAATGTACGGGGGCGAGTCCGATTTTCAGGGCTAGGCCTAGTGTAATGAGGGTGGTGGCTAGCGGGTCCGATAGTTGTTGGATGTTTCATTCTCCTGTTGTTCAGGCGTTCATTAGGCTGGCAAATAGGATAAGGGCAGCGGCCGTGGCTTGGGTAAGGAAGTATTTTGTTGTGGCTTCGACAGCTCGGGGGTGGTGTTGTCGGGCCATTAGCGGGAGGATGGCTATCGTGTTGATTTCTAGGCCTATTCAGGCTAGCAGTCAGTGGGAGCTGGCAAATGTTAGGGTGGTTCCGAGGCCAAGGCTTGAGATGAGGATGATAGCTACGTACGGGTTCATTAGTAAAGGAAGGATTTTAACCAACATATTTGGGGTATGGGCCCAAAAGCTTAATTAGCTGACTTTACTAGGAAGTGGTGTAGTGGAAGCACCAAGAGTTTTGATCTCTTGAGGATGGGTTCGAATCCCTTCTTTCTAAGGAAATGGAGGGACTTGAACCCACATAGTTCACTCTATCAAAGTGGTCCTTAATTATTCGGGCACATTTCCTTATAGTGTTAAATTTGTGGTGGTAGTCCTGCTAGGGCGATGGGCAGGGCTGCGTGTCAGAGTACTAGGGCTAGTGTCAGGGGGAGGAAGTTTTTTCACACGAGGTGCATGAGTTGGTCATATCGGAATCGTGGGTAGGAGGCTCGAACCCATAGGAACAGGATGGACAGTAGGGCGGCCTTGGTCATTAGGTTGAATGCGGTTAGTTCGGGGAGAGTTGGGCTGTGGAAGGCTCCCAGGAAAAGAATTGTGGATAGTGTGTTTATCAGGAGGATGTTGGAGTATTCAGCTAGGAAAAATAGTGCGAATGGTCCTCCTGCATATTCTACGTTGAATCCGGAGACTAGTTCTGATTCTCCTTCGGTGAGGTCGAAGGGAGCGCGGTTTGTTTCTGCCAGGGTTGAGATGTATCATATGGCTGCTAGTGGTCATGCTGGTGCCAGGAGTCAGATTGCTTCTTGCGTTACGCCAAAGGTGTGGAGGGTGAAGTTTCCGGAGAAAATGATCACTGAGAGGAGGATGAGTCCTAGGCTGACTTCATACGAGATGGTTTGGGCGACTGCTCGCAGTGCCCCGATTAGGGCGTACTTCGAGTTTGATGCTCATCCGGAGCCCAGGATTGAGTAGACTGCAAGGCTTGATAGGGCCAGTACGAATAGGATCCCTAGGTTGAGGTCGATCACCGGGTAGGGGATTGGCATAGGGGCTCAGAGGGTGAGGGCCAGGGTTAGTGCTATTATTGGGGTAATTAGGAAGAGAAATGGCGATGAGGTGGAGGGTCGGACGGGCTCCTTGATGAATAGTTTTACCCCGTCTGCGATTGGCTGGAGCAGCCCGTAAGGGCCTACCACGTTTGGGCCTTTTCGGAGTTGTATATATCCTAGCACTTTTCGTTCTAGCAGGGTCAGGAAGGCAACCGCTAGGAGTACAGGCAGGATGTATGCCAGGGGGTTGATGACGTAGGTGGTTAGCAGTTCAATCATAGCTAAGGAGAGGATTTGAACCTCTGGTTGAAAGGGCTTAGGCCTTTTGCAATTACCAGGCTCTGCCACCTTAGCGCGCCATTGTCTTTGGCTGTGTTCGTTGTACCCCCTTTTCCTTTTTAGTTGTTTTCATTGGATGGGGGTGGGGCTTGTTTGTGGGCATGGGCCCCTCCCTCCCGGTCCTTTCGTACTAGGAAGGGTTACTGCATAGATAGAAACCGACCTGGATTGCTCCGGTCTGAACTCAGATCACGTAGGACTTTAATCGTTGAACAAACGAACCCTTAATAGCGGCTGCACCATTAGGATGTCCTGATCCAACATCGAGGTCGTAAACCCTTTCGTCGATAAGGGACTCTTGGAAAGGATTGCGCTGTTATCCCTGGGGTAACTTGGTTCGTTGATCGGGCTTTGGCCCGGATCATTTTTGGTCAGATGTTCTGTTGCTTAGAGGTGTGTCTCTTGGCTTTAGGGGTAGTAATAGTCCCCCCGGTCCACATGGAGGCTAGGTTTTCCTCCGCGGTCGCCCCAACCGAAGACATCGTGGCCAGGTACCATTAGGCTTGTTCGCTTTTTTGTTGTGGGGCTGCTCGGCATGGGTGGCCATACGTCTTAAGCTCCACAGGGTCTTCTCGTCTTATGGTTATATGTCCGCTTCTGCACGGGCAGATCAATTTCATTGACTGGAGGCGGGAGACAGCTGAGCCCTCGTGTTGCCATTCATACCGGTCTTCATTTAAAAGACAAGTGATTACGCTACCTTCGCACGGTCAAAATACCGCGGCCGTTAAACTTTTTGGGTCACGGGGCAGGCGGGACCTCTTATATTTTGTGTTTTGCAAGAGGCGATGTTTTTGGTAAACAGGCGAGGCTCGAGTTTGCCGAGTTCCTTCCGTCTCTTTTAGTCTTTCCTTGGGGCACTCCTGTGTAGGGCTAACGGTATTGTGTTGTAGCTTCTTCTTGGGTTTGGTTTTTGTTTCATTTCCCTCTTGTATTGGGTCCGTTGTTTGTCAGTGGTTGGTCCGATCTGACTTACACATGTGCTAGGAGAAGGTTGTGCCTTCTTATTACTGATCTTAGCATTGTCTCTTCTATGGGTGCATAGAATGGCTTAGTATTCTTAGGGGAGTTGGACCGGGTATCAGAATAATAGGTTAATGTGGTCCTGCCTGAGCTTTGACGCTTTCTGTTCAGGTGGCTGCTTTTAGGCCCACTGGAGCAGGGTGCCTTTTTGATTATGATCCTTATCCTCCTGTGAAGGTTGTGTTCTTTTTCAGGGGAGCTGTACCTCCTCTGACTAACTCCCAGGACTGTCTCTAATTCTTTGGTAGAATTAACTTTTTTGATTTAAGCAGGTCGTGGGGCTGAACTAATATTCATTTCCTAAGCAACCAGCTATGACTAGACTCGTTAGATTTTTCACCTCTACTCGGGGATCTTCCCACTCTTTTGCCACAGAGACGGGTTGGCCCCATATGGGCTGTCCCGGAGTAGCTCGTCTAGTTTCGGGGGGCCAGACTAAAGTTCTCTTTGCCTGGTTGGTGCTAGCTAAGTCATGATGCAAAAGGTACGAGACTTAATCTCTGCTTTTCTTTGCTTTTACGGGTTGTTTCACTTCTCTTTCAGCTTTCCCTTGCGGTACTTTTTCTATTGCTCTGGTTTTTCCTTTTCTGTCGCCCATACTAAGGGGGGAGAATGGTTTAGTGGTTTCTGTTAGTGTGTGGTTGGGTATTTATGGTTGTGTGGTTTGGTGTTGGTGGTTAGGCTAGCTATTTAGCTCAGAACGACTCGATTTGCACGGGTTTCTTCTCAGTGTAAGGGAGATGCTTTTCTGTTTTAGCTACGCTCTGGTTATTCCAAGTGCACCTTCCGGTACACTTACCATGTTACGACTTGCCTCCTCTTGTTTTTTCTAGTTGTTTATGTACCTTTGTTGGTGTGTGTTTTGAGGAGAGTGACGGGCGGTGTGTGCGCGCCCCAGGGCCTATTTCAAAAGGGCTCTCTGTTCCCTTTTTACTGCTAAATCCACCTTCAGGCATTGGTTTCACTATGTCATCCGTAGTATTCTGGTTTCAGAAAATGTAGCCCATTTCTTCCCACCCCATTCGCTACACCTCGACCTGACGTTTTGAGCTGTGCTCATTAGGCTTACTATTGGTCCTTCACAGGGTAAGCTGGCGACGGTGGTATATAGGCGGGGTTGACAAGGGGTGGTGAGGTTTAACGGGGGTTATCGGTTCTAGAACAGGCTCCTCTAGGTGGGTGTGGGGCACCGCCAAGTCCTTTGGGTTTTAAGCTGACGCTTGTAGTCCCCTGGCGGATGATATTTGTGTTTTATCATCAAGGTTTACGGCCAAGCATAGTGGGGTATCTAATCCCAGTTTGTGTCTTGGCTGTCGTGAGTTCTAGGGGTCTTGTGGTTAAAGCTACTTTCGTGTAGGGGCCTCATGCCTTCGGGTGCGTATGACAGCCGGGAAGGGCTTTGGCTTTAGTTATTTTAACATGCTATAATCACTCTTTACGCCGGTGACCATCAACTCGGGCCTCTCGTATAACCGCGGTGGCTGGCACGAGATTTACCGGCCCTCTTGACGTTAGCTAAGTCAAGCTTTCGCTTATGGCTTAATGTCTATCACTGCTGAGTTCCCTTGGGGGTGTGGCTGAACAAGGCGTCTTGGGCTGCTGTTGCGTGCCTGATGCCCGCTCCTCGTCCTCATTAGAGGATCGAGGGCATCCTCACAGGGGTGCGGAGACTTGCATGTGTAAGCTCGGTTAGGGTTGATGGTAAAGCCAGGACCAGGCCTTTGTGCCTCCGGAGCTTTCTAGGGCTCAGTCTTAACATCTTCAATGTTATGCTTTATTTTAAGCTACGGAGGC